GGATTCGAAATGTAAGATTAATTATATTATATATGGAATCTTATTTATAAGCAATATCGATCAAAGCAATAGGATGTTGCGTCATATAATATTTATCTTGACAACAAATTAGCGACATGATAAAATATGTATCACAAACCAAAGGGCTATAGCTCAGTTAGGTAGAGCACCTCGTTTACACGCGCGCCAATGTTTTTTTTTTTTCAAAGAAGGCCATCATGTAATCAAAAGACTTATTAATAAGCCGATGTCTTACTCCATGACTTTTAGGGAACAATAGCCTGACACAAAAGATTCGGGTAAACTTAGGTATCCTTTTAGACGTAGACGCCCAATATAACCCCATCATTGATTTAAGACCTTGATAAGGTAAATACGCAGTCTATTCAATGCTAGGCATAATGAGTATAAGGACCTCAAAAAATTTTCTTTTCTTCCTATCCTATGAACTTTAAGGTGTATAAAGTTTCATACTGTATTCTTTAAGCAGAAGCGGGGCAATGGAGATTCTATTTAACTTAGATTGATCTAAGTCAAAAGCAAACCTACATCAGGATAACCCTTCTTTGAAACACTTTGGTAGTGCTCTCGGATCGGAATCAATAAATCCGAGCACATAGAGCCATCTTGTTATCTTTCTATCAAGAGAATTATGGTAGACTAACTGATTATTTATATCAGTTAATGAATGAGCCCAATGCAAAAAAAAAAATGCATGTTGGGTTTTTGAAAAAGTTCGAATCATTTTGATAATAATAAGTTTGAGCTCTTTTACCGAGAAGGTCTACGGTTCGAATCCGTATAGCCCTAAAAAAAATTCAAATAAAAAAATTCTTGTTTTCATTTCTTCATTCTTTTTTTTCTTTGTTGTTTGGAACTGGTCACTTGGGGGCGATTACTTGGTTCATCAAAAAAAAAAACCATTCTCATAAGCTTGCTCGCAACAATCATTCCGGGCCGAGACATAAAACTGAAACCAAAAAAATCATATTTCAGTAGGTAAATCCAATTTGTATTTGTTCGAATCTTGGTTAAGCAAACCATAATTTCTTCATTCCTCTTCATAGGTCAATCAATTACATATGAAATTTCCGCCCCTCCTGCCCGTAATTAACAAGTTAGTGAGACTTTTTTCTTTATCTTTTTGCTACCTATTCAAGCCTAATTAATTTTTCGAGGTAAAATCGTGACATGAACTCGATTAAAAACACATTCCAACCTAACCCAACCAAACCCCAATCCTCTAGTAAGTTACACGAGTTTAAGAACCACGTACTGTATTTATGGACAAGTTCACAAGTCGAAGTTTGAAAAATGAGCAAATCTTTGAAAACTTTCATTGTTAACATTGTAAAATAGGTTTTTGGCATACTTCATGTACTTCGTAAAGAAAAAAAGGAGTTCTTTTTGCCGTATTCAATATCAATTCAATCTCAATATAAAGAATAGAAAGATAAAGTAAACAATATACTTCTTATATTCTTATTAATTCGTATTCCTTATTAATATTAATTAATATTTCGAATTAATAATAAATAATACAAATAAAGAATCTAAAAATAATATATAAATCTTAACTTAATATATATATAGATTAATTAATGATCTAATCAATAATATAGTAATATACTAAAAAATGATAGTATAATATAGAAAATAATATAGAAATTAGTAAATGATATAGAAAACTAATATAGAAATTTATATAGAAATTATTAATATATTAATGATTTTATTAATATATATCATAGTAATAGAAATGAAATTTTTTTTTTACTATAAAAAATATTTAATAAATTGAAAATAGAAATTAATAAATAAAATAGTAAAAAAAAAAAAAAAATAGTAATAAATTAATATTCTATATTTTAATATAGAATCAAATATAGAATAAATTATTAATAGAATAGAATTCTATATATAATTAATATAATAATTTAGAATTAATATAATAATAATTAATAGTTTAAATAATTTTAAATAATTAATAGTTTAAATAATTTTAAATAATTAATAGTTTAAATAATATTTTCAATTTCTACATAAATTAAAAAAGAAAAATTGAAATTTTCTTTTATTAAATATTTAATTTCGAATTTTTAATAAAAAAAATGAAAATAAGAATTTGGAAATTCTAATAAATTTCAATAAATTCTACGAAATTTCAATTCTATTAGAAATTTAGAAATTCTAAACAACTAAACAAAAAATGAAAATTATATTTTGAATTCCCCCATTTTTTTTAGAAAGAATCCGAAGTAAAAGGCGAGAGGAGCGTCTTCTTTATACTATGGCAATATCGAATAACAATATCGAAAAATTCAAAACAAAAATTGAAGTAAACATAATAGAAAAAATCGATAAATCTTGAAAAGAGACATGTACCAAAGCAAGCAAAGAAACTTGGGCGCTTGAATCAATTTTTGTTTTGACTAACTGGTTATGGGTGAGTTATTAAGTTAATTCCAATTCGACTCGATTAATCTAGTATATTTTCCAC